AGGGAATTCTTACTTGAGTTGCCCTCGATCCTGGGTTCTTTACCGTAGTTGAACTTCTTGGTCTCAGTCCTTGGGTCTTTCTTTACACTTTTACAGACTGAGCCCTGCCATAACTGGCCTGATGGCCTAGGTTGAACCAACCCCTGCAGGAACAACCCCTCCTATCTATTCTCTTATTGCCATTGCCTTAGAAGCCAGCAGCTGCAAAAGAACTACTACTTAACACTAAGGACGGTCTTTGTTTGTTACCTGAAGTAAACTACAGATTTGAATAGGCGGCAAAGATCTTTCAGGGTTGGAGCAAAATATAGCTAGCGTTCGTCCTGAGCCAGGCTTAAACTCTTTCTCTTTTTTTATGGTGTCTAACCGCAGTAAGCAAGTAGAGCCGTGAAGGCAGCAGTTAGAGGCGAGGTCTTGTAAAACAAAGAGAATTCCTTTAACGGCTAGGGGCTGAGTCTCTTTTCCGTTCCAGTTTAAGTCCTTACCGTCTTGGCGATTGAACTTTCTATCTCGACTCACGACTACTTGAAAGTCAAGCTAACAAAAGAAAGTCTTTCTCACTATTCAGAACAGGTAGCCAGGTACGGGTATGCGAGTTTAGGGTAGGCGGTTCAGGTCATGGACTCGTGGTAGGCTAGTTTAGCGGATAAAATAATCTGCCCTTGCTTTTGGTTGCTTTGATCAGAGTCAAATCCTTCTATTAGCTCGCACTCTTTCATTACTAAGCAAGTCAAGCGGCTTTGGAGATACAGACATTCTATCTTTGTCTTTCGTTCCATCGGTTACTCCGTGGATGTAGATAAGATAGTTTTTCTTTATGTTCTTGGGCGGTTTAGGCTGAAGGGCTAGTGTAGCAGATAATCTTCCTATCTTTCGGGCTGAAAAGTCTTTCCGTTCTGTTCTTGGTCGCCGAAGAGAATATCCAACCTTCCAGTTCCTGTAAAGACGCTTGGGTATCGCAGAGAGAAAGTGAAAGTTCAGTCAAGTAAGGACAGTTCCGTAAGTGAAGGTTTAAGTCGGTAAAGGAGCAAGATACGGCTCAACCAAAAAGCCGTATCGCGCAGGAGCGCTCACATTTTTTGGCTTCCCTGTCACCAGGTCATGCACAAGACATCCAGAAGGATAAAACAAGACGAGAAATTTGTGAGCAAAGAGTTGCCCAATAGAAGTCAGTGTTGGGAAATGTTAGGAACATATAAAAAAGCAGAGTTGGAGTATATAGGGACTCATTTTCATAGAAACGGTTCCAGAACGAGCCATTTTTATAGGATAATTATCCGCAGTGTATATGAATGGATTATCTTAATACTCTTCAGAGTAGGCCAAACTAACCCAGACGCATCACCTGTGATGTGATTGTATGCCCCCGAGTCCAGAATCCAGTTGGAACGGCTTTAGTGCCCATAGTGACTTTAGTCATACCAGCCTTCCTAGCTAGCCAACTAAACTAATAGGTCGAAAAATCCCCCTTTTAGCAAACATAGCACTAAGAGCACCTTAGCTAGTCCTACGGTCCGTTAAGGCGAATGGAATGATTGAACTTGGGACTTCTTACTTCCCTTCCGCCAACAAGGGACGACCTGCCTTTGAATTGAATAAGGAAACCGAGCCGGCCGGATCAAAGATTCGATTGGCCCAGCAGCCGACATAACAGCATTTGTATTCCAGGTTGGCAGAAAAGAATACCCATCATGCCCAGCTCTACTACTTTTCTAAGTAGGTAGTTGTATTTGCCGGACGGCCGGAATTGGACGACTACTCACTAGGTGGTATGATTGGCCGGGGGAGAGAAGAGAAGAAGCCCATCTAGCCTTTTCTTTCCTAATCTTCTGTCCGGAAGACGTTTTAATTGTGGGCATCATATGGATCAGTTGGGCGTTGAAAAAACCCCATCTTAAGGATCACTTTCAGGTTGGCGACTTAGTAATAGTGCCAATAGGTCCTTATGGCCCTTCATTTATACCGTAAGTATCCCAACGCTATCTTCTGAGATTTCCTTCTTATTAAAATGCCACTAATCTGTTGTTGTTCCTCTTACGGAGAACCAACCGGTAACGCACTAAAGTCAATGCACAATGACCATACTGAACACTTGACTATATTGAACTTAATCTGAATTAACAGATCAACCAATGGCGTACTGAAAGTCCTAACTTTTTGCATGTGAAACAGTGCTCACCTAGGTATACGATCTTGATTCAGAAGGTGGGTCCTACCCAGGAATGCGGAGAATGGAAACCCGAACTTTCAAAGGGCTCACATCACACATAAATATTGCAATTAGTGGAAGGTTTAGGCGTGATGCACTTAATCCGTTTTTTCCTGCCGTTGGATTGTAATTCAGTCAATCAGTTCCTGTAGCTAGTAGCTTGACAGTGGTAGCTTACTTATTTATGGGAAAATATCTTGAAGGGACTCTAAGAAGATGGAGTATGGGGAAAAAGTACACTAAATGAGGATCGCCCTCATGTTGAATGGTGGAACTAAACCCATTCATTTA